TGGGTTACTATGTGGATACAATATATATACAATCTATATGTATATATATTTGTATATAGATATAGAATATAGATATAGAATATTATATATATTATAATATATATTATTAGTATTCTATTATGTATATACAGTATACATAAGTCCATACGGTAGACTCATACTTGCTAGTGGCTTTTTATTGAAAAATAAAATCGATTTACCCAGCAAGTCTAAGGTAAATGTAATGAATTGTTTCAAGACCGAACCAAATTTCTTTTCTTTCATTGAATGAATTGATTTCCATCAGAATAAAGTTCACTTACACGTACACCTACCAATTCGACATAAATTTCAAGGTATTTCATCAAATCCTGTGATGAAGAAATTCTCGAAAATGCTTTGAATTTTTTTTAGGAGACAAGACAAGTAGAATTTTTTCATCACGCTTACTGGTTGTTAATTTCCTTCTTTTATTGTGAGATATTCTTATCTCATCTTAACAATAAATGAATGGAAGAATGAAAGCGAAAGAAGTGTAACTTAACCCCCCTTTTTTGTTTTGGACCAGCGACTCCCCGAAAACCCTATACTTTTACTTTGTTACTTTAGTATTATTTACACTTTAGTATTATTTACACTTTTTTATATTTATATTAGACGAAATAAATATAGATTTAGATTTTTTTTCTATATCTAGTATATATCTAGATTTATATTTTATATATAGATATAGAGATAGAGTAGAGAATTCCCATTCTAATGAGATTCATGAATATGAATGACGAATCAACAAGTTATCTGCAATTAGGAAAAGCGGAAAGATTCCTCGGATCTAATCATACATTGACAATTAAAAAAAACTCTTCATACTATGATCATAGTATCATGACAGTTAGACAAGTGGGCCCCCATCGTCTAGCGGTTCAGGACATCTCTCTTTCAAGGAGGCGGCGGGGATTCGACTTCCCCTGGGGGTAGGGGACTAGGAAAGGAAGTTGATCACGAATTCCCAATAGTCTTACAAGCGAATCCTCCTGGGTCGATGCCCGAGCGGTTAATGGGGACGGACTGTAAATTCGTTGGCAATATGTCTACGCTGGTTCAAATCCAGCTCGGCCCAAAAATTCGCCAATCTACCACGTATAATCCCCGCGCCCCTCAAAAATACTCGATACGGAGATAAAGAATCCAAATTTCTGCTAGATCCCTTATTTCTCTGGGATTGTAGTTCAATTGGTCAGAGCACCGCCCTGTCAAGGCGGAAGCTGCGGGTTCGAGCCCCGTCAGTCCCGACGGATCCACTAAATACATCAATCAATTCGAAAGGGGGCCAGGGGCAGAATTTCATTCCCAAAAAAAAAAGACCCTTTTCTTTGCGGTAGGAGATGGGCGGATTAATACAATTATCCGTAGCATTATAGTAAGTATTCCAAGAAATCCCGGATCCTTTTTTTCGATTGTTCCCGATCCGTGGAATAGAATACTATGTTCTTTTTTTTGGAGAGGGCACACATACACAAATGGAATTCACAATAAAAAATGAATTTAACAAAATTCCCCTAAGACTAAGAGAATTAGAAGACTTTTCTAGATTAAACAATTTCTCTTTATGGCCCCGGTTTTGTATAACCTCAATTACTAATTAAAAAATTGATTGCATTCAAATTGCACGCCGAGCCTTTGATATATACCCAGCGCTAATAATCTACGGAAGGGGGTAAAAGACAGAGGTCCTCTTAGCAATGGAATAATAAATTAGTTTCTTTCTTGTTTTGATTTGTAACTATGTGACTAATGGAAGTGGAAGGGCAATCTGATGATACTTCATCAGATCATTGTACATAGAGTAGATTATAGAAAAAAAAGAACGGAAACAGACGATAAATAAAGGAATTTGGGATTGGGTCCGGAATCCGAGCTGGGATTCGGTATGGATAAAAAAACTTCCTATGTTATACTATTCCATTTTCGACGACAAATTGATTTGACAGCTCAGATATTGTTATTCATGATATTCATCCGATTCAAAACCAGCGAGATTAAGAGGGAATTCATTCATTGAATTTACAAGTGAAAGCTATGGGACTAAATCCCGAGTTATTGCGAAGTAAAAAAAAGATTAGATTATGGGAGTAAATATTCTTATGGGAGTAAATATTCTTGCATTTGTTGCTACTGCACTATTCGTTCTAGTTCCTACCGCCTTTCTACTTATCATTTACGTAAAAACAATCAGTCAAAATAATTAATTAATCATTAATTTGAAATTTGAATTAAACTTGACTTCTGAGTTCTTATCAAAAATTGCCGAAATAAAATGAAAAGGATTCCAATTTTTGCGTCTTAAACGAAACTTAAATGAAATAAGCGGACTATAATCCGCAGTATTCTAATAGATAGATCGTATGGTAGAAAGAAATAGATGAATCTTTCGACCATATGATCTATTGGTATTATTGTAGTGTATAAAGTTGTACTCTAGAATAAAGGTAGAGGCTAAATCTAGCTTAATATACAATTA